GATGTTATATCATTCAATAGAAAATTTATAAAATTCCTGTAGTAGTATAATAGTAGCATAAGGGTTCTCTTCATTATTGGCTTCGGATTAGAAACTGAAAATCAGATATAATGTGAATCCGACGGATTGCTTTCGAATAATTCACGAGGGAGATTATCATATTCCTTTCTAATTCAATTAGATGCGAAATCTATAAATATTCTTTCTTTTTGTAGTTGTAGAAGATGTTTTTTGTTGGAACCCCCCCCCCTTTTTTTTTTCATTTTTAAGGAATTGATTAGTTGTCCAGTAACAAGTAAGACTAGTAGATAGTCTTCGATGAAAGAAAGAGAACAAGCAAGTAATCAAATAAGAATCAATATTCACGATGCAAGCATTGTTGTATTAGGCCCTTTGGGTCTTTTGTGACCTAATTAGAATTAGAAAGTCGGGGCTTTCTAATTTTAAATATGTAAAGACAAAATGTATAACCGAGTTTCGCACGATTAGATTCTGCAAAACTCTTTTTCTTCTTATTTGAGATATTATGTGAATGAACCTACTCCTGAATCTAATGAGTTCAAATTAAAGTAAAAAAAAGGAAAGTAATAAAGTAAGAGGCATTATACTATAAGGTCATTTTTGGTTCGAAAATACACAATATATTCGATACAATAATAAAAAAAAAGATAAAAAAAAAATAGAAATGATTTTCCAATTTTCAATTTTAAGCGATTCAAATTCATTTATTTTTTGAATGAAGTTATCCAACACAGTTTTTTATTATTTAAGATTATTTTATTATTTAAAATTCTTTATTATTTAAAATTATTTATTATTATTTATAATATTAATATAATAATTATTATTTATATAATAATTATTATTTATAATATTAAAATATTAATATAATATTAGTATAGTAATTATTATAGTAATTATTAGTATAGTAATATTTGTTTTTAAGAGTTGCACAATGAATCGAATCTGTTGATTCGGAATCACGGGATGAATAGATATCACAGATGATGAATTGATTTCTTACCTATGTCACTCTATTTTTTTGTTACTATTTATACTATTTATAATGATAATAATTGCTGAATCAAAAACTTTCAATTGAACTTATTCTTTCAATTGGTATTTTTGTTTATCTCTTTCAAAACCAAAATTGAAATTTAGGGAAGTGCTTTATAAACATATGTATAAAAAAAAATAACATATTTCATTTAGCCCCTTTATGCCTACCATAACTAGTTATTTCGGTTTTCTACTAGCGGTTTTAACTATAACTTCCGCTCTATTTATCAGTTTGAACAAGATACGACTTATTTGAAATTAATTGAATGAATAATTCATAAAAAAAAAGAAATCTTTCTGTGGTATTCCATATATTCTATAGTTTCTTACCGTGTCAATTTCAAATTCTTGGTCATTAAGATTCATGTGCAATACGAATTAATATTTAAGAATAGATAGTACCTCTCCCTTTCTCCTTTCAAACAAATTGAAATGATTGAAGTTTTGCTATTTGGAATTGTCTTAGGTCTAATTCCTATTACTTTGGCTGGATTATTTGTAACTGCATATTTACAATACAGACGTGGTGATCAGTTGGACCTTTGATTAATTAATATCTGATTGACCCCCTACTTGTTTTAATTTTAATCCATAGGGGGTCAAATTTAGATTACTGTTCAATTATTTCATTGTAATTTTCGACCTAAGAATAACAAGAATGGAATCACGCTCTGTAGGATTTGAACCTACGACATCGGGTTTTGGAGACCCACGTTCTACCGAACTGAACTAAGAGCGCTTTCTAAATATTTTGAAACCCTAATATATTTTTGCATGCATCTACTATTCTATTATATAGAATTATATAGAATATTGTAAAATGAAAGATTGATCATATTATGTATTGGATTATGGATATCCAATTTGAATCGATTTCAATTAATCCCTTGTTACTGCTCATAAGATAAGTAATAGGTAGGGATGACAGGATTTGAACCCGTGACATTTTGTACCCAAAACAAACGCGCTACCAAACTGCGCTACATCCCTTTCCATTGGTCGACAGTGTCATTGTAGAGAATACCTGTATTGTTTTCCACATCTTTATTTTATCCATTCATATACAAAAATCATCTTGTCATTTATTTTTTTTATCTCATATCATATAACATATTATTAAGTATAATAAAAGACTTATATACGTAACGTATATGCTGTAAAAAAAAATGAATATAATATTTTTCGGGAATGTTGGGACATAAAAGGGTGTATCTTTTTTTTTCTTTTTTTTAAGAAAAGGAATAGCTACTGAATCGTTGTACATTTCCATTTGAATTAGGCATTCCGCGTACAAATACAAGTGATCATTAATTACATAATTACATATATGTCTGATCATATATGTATTACAAATTACAATAAATAAGGAGGATTTAAAATGCGAGATCTAAAAACATATCTCTCCGTGGCACCGGTAGTAAGTACTTTATGGTTTGGGTCTTTAGCAGGTCTATTGATAGAGATTAATCGTTTATTCCCGGATGCTTTGATCTTCTCCTTTTTTTAATTCTCCTTCTAGTTCTAGTTATTGACATGGGAGGGGGTGAAGAAGATTAGAGATATAATCAAATATCAGTGACTAATCCCTCCTCTTCCCTTCTTTGAATTTTCGAATTTATTAAATTATAATTATAATAAGTTCGAAAAGAGAAAGAAGAAAAGTGGATTCAACTTCAGTAAAACTCGGAAACTCGGACCGGGACTCTAAATTTAATTTAAATTAATAAGATAAGAGAATGAGAACGGAAATGGAAATTGATGGCTAGGTCAACAATATTATACAAAATACTTAAATGAAAAATGAAATACTTTACTGGGATTATAAATGTAGTTAGAAATTCTTCTATTACTTATTTAATTATATTACTATCTTGATTTCAACGAAATCTTTCAGAATTTGATTTCGAGTTAGCAACTTCCATTTTTTTTTCGTTCCTTTATTCTCTTTGGATCGGAAAATGGAATAGTTGGTTAAATAAAAAATCCAAAGGAGGTTCATGGCAAAGGGTAAAGATGTTCGAGTAACAGTTATTTTGGAATGTGCCAAATGTACTCGAAATGGTGCTAATAAGGAATCAATGAGTATTGGTATTTCCAGATATATTACTCAAAAGAATCGACATAATACGCCTAGTCGATTGGAATTGAGTAAATTCTGTCCCTTTTGTTACAAACATACAATTCATGGGGAGATAAAGAAATAGATCGAACTGATCCGATCGCCTGTATGTCACCCTTACAAGGAAGATTCAAAATGATATATATATATTATATATATTCTATATAACATATATTTAAAGATAAACAACCCAAAATCCATCCCAAAAATAGGTTTTTGGGATAAGGAATAAACAAATCATGGATAAATCCAAGCGACTCTATTTTAAATCCAAGCGATCTTTTCGTAGGCGTTTGCCCCCGATTGGATCGGGGGATCGAATTGATTATAGAAACATGAGTTTAATTAGTCGATTTATTAGTGAACAAGGAAAAATATTATCTAGACGGGTGAATCGATTAAACTTAAAACAACAACGATTAATTGCTAGTGCTATAAAGCAAGCTCGTATTTTATCTTTGTTACCTTTTCTTAATAATGAGAAACAATTTGAAAGAGATGAGTCGACCACTAGAACTACTGGTCTTAGAATCAAAAAGAAATAGGTTTATTCTTCACTTGAATCAAAATTCTAATACGAACTCAAAGGCGGATTGATGTTTTGTTCGAAAAATTCGCGAATCCAGATTTTGATTGTTGTATCATAAGAAAAAAAAAGAATCAATCTTTTTTTATTGAACGTGTTGTTTGTTCATTTTGGCGACCTTATTATTATATTGTATCATACTAATTTCTATTCTACCTTCCCGGAGTTAATTCTCCAGCGAACTCCATTTAAAATTGAAAACATTCCCATGAATTCCTTCCAATCTACTTATTTTATAATTTCATTGGAAATCATATAAAGACAATTTCTATTTAATATAGCTATTTGCGCAAGTATTTTACGATTAAGAAGCAACTGCCTCTTGTACAGATTGTGTATTAACTTATTATAACTATGGTATACACTATCGCCGCGAATTACTGCATTTATCCGAGTGATCCACAAACGACGAAAATCTCTCTTTTTCCTACCTCTATCCCGATAAGCCGAAAACAAAGCTCTTATTTTCTGTTGAGTAATAGTTCTAGTAAGTCTTGAATGAGCCCCTCGAAAACTTGATGCAAATAAACGAATTTCTGTTCTACGTCTTCGAGCTATATATCCTCGTTTAATTCTGGTCATTGAATAAATGAAACTTCGATGAATAACTAATTGATTTCCCTTCTTTCAGTTATTCCTTTTCCCTTTCCTAATTTTTGAATAACAAAACGGATTCGTCCAATGTATAAAATAAAAACTCCAATGGCTTTTGCTACTATAACCTTCCCGACCACGATTTTATCTTTTTTTCTTCTAGGCATTTCACCTCGAAATAAAAATAAGAAATTGTATGGATAGTGATACTAGATATTAAAAAAAGCATATTAAATAAAAACACAAAGTAGTAAATCTAAATGGATAAAAAAATCGTGGGTTCCATCGTTTCTATGGTTACTTTTTAAACGGCGAGGTCCCCTCTATACACCGGAGCCCCTTCTTTCACTTAATCAATGCTATTGTTAACTTGTACAGTTTACACTCTTTGGCTCTACCTATGAATTATCCAGTAATCAGTCTTTCACAACGAGATCTACCTATACAGTAACGATATTTAATTATGAAGATTAGCTGTGTAGCTGACCCTGTTAGTCCGTTGTTGCAAGAATAAGGGCATAATCTTTTTGCCTTTTAATTTAAATAATATTTTCCCTGCTTAATGGATAACCATTTGCTACCAATGGGAAATTCTTTTTCATCTTAAATTGAAAATTGAGACGCTTGGATTTACGATTTACACCAATAGAAACCATAAAATTTGATAAACAATAGAAGGATATGATAGATCCTTTTTATTTTATATAGTAAATGGATTTCTTCCATTTTATCCTATTTATTGGTACTGATCATTGATACTGGAAAAATGGGTTCTTTTGTCCCAGTCCATGCTCTGAACGAGTCACACATACACCCTAGTACATGTTCCTCGTCGCTGAGGGCATCCCCCAAGGGCGGGGGATTTCGTGACATTTCTGATTGGCTGTCGTGTCTTTCTAATAAGTTGTTTAATAGTTGGCATGTTGACTCGTATACATAATGAATCGGTTTAGATCGATCCTAACCGGATGATTAGGAATTACTTCTATATTGATAATTCTATATTAATAGATTAATTAATATAATACTATATCAAACCCCGGTAGGTAAGAAGATAAAATTTTGAATTGCGTATTTTCGTGACATCCTTGTTATTTTTTATTCTACCGCTACAAGATCAACAATTCCATGAGCTTGGGCTTCTGTTGCTGACATAAAAACATCTCTTTCCATGTCTTCGGATACAACCCATAAGGGTTTGCCCGTTCTTTGTACATAAACCCTTGTGATGGTTTCGCGTAACTTCAGCAGTTCTTCCGCTTCCTGGATAAATTCTCCCGTTTGTGCCTCATAAAAAGAACTAGCAGGTTGATGGATCATTACCCTGATTATATAACATAAAAAATGGTTCTTCTATCTCGAAGATAAATCAAAGAGAACAAATCAAATAAAGAATAATAAATACTACGAAAAACAAGATAGAATTGAACAACCGTACAGGCATCGTTATCTTTTGCACATTGCATACGGCTCTACAATGGAATTCACTTTTCCCTCCCATCGAAGAAACAGAAAATATAGGGTCTATCATACTAGACCCAGATCGGTAAATAATCCAATAATCATCCTTCCTTTTTTTTTATTTTGGAGTAGTTAAAAAATACTATGATGGCTCCGTTGCTTTATATTTATATAGATATTTATTTAGTCTTTTATTCAACAATCCCAAAGTTTCTTTTTTTTTTTATTCTTTCATAACATAATTAGTCTTCCGGGGTGAAAACAAAACAGTTTGTGACGCTGCAATAGGCTTCCGATAGATCAGATAAAATCGGAAATGCCCCTTATCTCATACTACTCTTTCGATATATAATCGAATGGTTTTTTTTTTCTCATATCGAATTCAAAATGCCATGCTATTATTACTTAATAGTCATATTTCATATGGCGAAGGCATAGTCTTCTTTTTTCTCTCAAATACAAAACTCATTGGCGCCGAGCATGAGGGAATGCTAGACGTTTGGTAATTTCTCCTCCGACCAGAATAAAAGATCCCATTGAAGCGGCTAATCCCATGCATATTGTCTGTACATCTGGTCCTACAAATTGCATAGTATCATAAATAGCTACTCCGGGTATTACCCACCCCCCGGGAGAGTTTATAAACAAATACAGATCTTTGGTATCATCCTCTATACTAAGATATACCATAAGACCAATAAGTTGATTCGAGATCTCGCTATCAACCTCTTGGCCTAAAAAAAGTAATCTTTCTCGATAAAGTCGGTTGATTAGGATAAAATTGTATCTTTAGGAACCATACGCGCACCTTTTGATGCATACAGGTTATCAAAAATCGCGAAAAAAAGAATCAATGTGTAGATTACAGCCCGCATTCTTTTGGACTCCTTCTAACAAAGGACTTTTTGGATTCCATTTTTATTTTTCAAGAAAGATTCGTTTTGGTCTGTTTACTTTACCTATAAATATCAAAAAATAGAAAAGTAATTGACTAAATTTATCGAACGAACTTCTCATTGATGTATTGTTTCATCGAGATTGAATACAAATCACGATGTCATTTTCTTGTTCCGGAATGGGTTTCTTCAATTTTGTTAGGTTTATGTTCTACTCCAAGTCAAGTAAAGATCGGCCCTATTTTTATTTGCACATATAGGACAAATGTCCCAATACCAAGTCTTTTTGATATGGCTTTTTTATTTTTCAATTTCTTTTATGTCATGTCTTCTGCCAAATATTTAATGTATTCATTATATTACTCGATTGATTAAACAGTTTAAGATCACTCCTGTTTATAAATTAAAAATAGAATATGATAAAGATAGTAATCATAGATATATTACCAATTGGGTTTTTTGTAAACGGAGCCTGGATACTTCATTTTATTGGTCCAATCGAGACAACTATAAAGTATTCTAAACCATAAATTATTCTAATTGATAATATTAATCTGGATACCCCCCCCCCAAAAAAAAAACAAAATAAATATGATTGCATTTCACGCTCCAAATTTTTGATAAGTCAATCAATCTTTCTTGGGCGAAAGAGAGGATATCTCGATCGGGGGAGAGAATGGGGGAATCCCATGTGACCCAATATATCTGACAAGTCGCACTATACGTCAACCCAAGATGCATCTTCCTCTCCAGGACTTCGAAAAGGTACTTTTGGAACACCAATAGGCATTAAATGAAAGAAAAAAAGAATTAAGTACTATATCTTACTTTGATGTGGAAGCGTAACAATGGGTTTATTGGCTTAAACAATGGGTTTATTGTCTTAATATTAATAAGATTAGCCTTTATCATAGTTTATCCATAAAGTGAATAAGTTCATAATATAAAATAAAAAAAGAAGACAGAATGGCTATGACTAAAGGAGAAAATCTTTAGGAATAGGTCTTTTTAATGATATGAACAAATATGTATGCTTTCACTCATAGAAAATGAACGTGGGATCCCTCCCCCCTACCATTGCGTATTGGTACTTATCGGATATAGAATAGATCTGCTTCTTTTTGTTCCTACAAACAGAACTCTTCCATTATTACTAAAAGAATAAGAATAGAACAAATATTAATCCTTTCTTCGAGATAATCTACTGAAAAAAGGGGGGGTACATAGCATAGTTTTTTCCAATGCAATAAAGTTACATAGTGTCTATTTTTCGTTGAGAAAGGGGTATTTCCATGGGTTTGCCTTGGTATCGTGTTCATACCGTCGTATTGAATGATCCGGGTCGTTTGCTTTCTGTCCATATAATGCATACAGCTCTAGTTGCTGGTTGGGCCGGTTCGATGGCTCTATACGAATTAGCGGTTTTTGATCCCTCTGACCCTGTTCTTGATCCAATGTGGAGACAAGGTATGTTTGTTATACCCTTCATGACTCGTTTAGGAATAACCAATTCATGGGGCGGTTGGAGTATCACAGGAGGGACTATAACGAATCCGGGTATTTGGAGTTACGAAGGTGTGGCCGGTGCACATATTGTGTTTTCTGGCTTGTGCTTTTTGGCAGCTATTTGGCATTGGGTGTATTGGGATCTAGAAATATTTTGTGATGAACGCACAGGAAAACCTTCTTTAGATTTACCTAAGATTTTTGGAATTCATTTATTTCTTTCAGGACTGGCTTGTTTTGGGTTTGGCGCATTTCATGTAACGGGGTTGTATGGTCCTGGAATATGGGTGTCCGATCCTTATGGACTAACCGGAAGGGTACAATCTGTAAATCCAGCGTGGGGTGTGGAAGGTTTTGATCCTTTTGTTCCGGGAGGAATAGCCTCTCATCATATTGCAGCAGGTACATTGGGCATATTAGCAGGTCTATTCCATCTTAGTGTCCGTCCGCCCCAACGTCTATACAAAGGATTACGTATGGGAAATATTGAAACCGTCCTTTCCAGTAGTATCGCTGCTGTTTTTTTTGCTGCTTTTGTTGTTGCTGGAACTATGTGGTATGGTTCAGCAACTACCCCGATTGAATTATTTGGTCCCACTCGTTATCAATGGGATCAGGGATACTTCCAGCAAGAAATATATCGAAGAGTTGGCGCTGGGCTAGCCGAAAATCAAAGTTTATCAGAAGCTTGGTCTAAAATTCCTGAAAAATTAGCTTTTTATGATTACATCGGCAATAATCCGGCAAAAGGGGGATTATTCAGAGCGGGCTCAATGGACAACGGGGATGGAATAGCGGTTGGGTGGTTAGGACACCCTATCTTTAGAGATAAAGAAGGTCGTGAACTTTTTGTACGTCGTATGCCTACTTTTTTTGAAACATTTCCGGTTGTTTTGGTAGACGGAGACGGAATTGTTAGAGCAGATGTTCCTTTTAGAAGGGCAGAATCGAAGTATAGTGTCGAACAAGTAGGTGTAACTGTGGAGTTCTATGGCGGCGAACTGAATGGAGTCAGTTATAGTGATCCTGCTACTGTGAAAAAATATGCTAGACGTGCTCAATTGGGAGAAATTTTTGAATTAGATCGTGCTACTTTGAAATCCGATGGTGTTTTTCGTAGCAGTCCAAGGGGTTGGTTTACTTTTGGACATGCTTCGTTTGCTCTACTCTTTTTCTTCGGACATATTTGGCATGGTGCTAGAACCTTGTTCAGAGATGTTTTTGCCGGTATTGACCCAGATTTGGATGCTCAAGTAGAATTTGGAGCATTCCAAAAACTTGGGGATCCGACTACAAGAAGACAAGTAGTCTGATATAAGATTGATTTCTTACTTTTCACCTTTATTTTTGTGATTTAACATAGTTTAACATAAATAGGGTACCGGATAAATCTTGATTTGAATTGCTGCCTTTCCTTTGACTCTTTCTTTTTAATTATCCGGGAGACGATCCAAAATAAACAGGTATGGAAGCTATAATTGTAAACCACAATCGAATCTATGGAAGCATTGGTTTATACATTCCTCTTAGTCTCGACTTTAGGAATAATCTTTTTCGCTATCTTTTTTAGGGAACCGCCTAAAGTTCCAACTAAAAAGATGAAATGATTTTTGATTATCTCTATCTCAATTGAATTAATGAGCCTCCCAATATTGGGAGGCTCATTAATTCAACTAGTCTCCGTGTTCCTCGAATGGATCTCTTAGTTGTTGAGAGGGTTGCCCAAAAGCCGTATATAAGGCGTACCCAGTAAAACTTACAAGTAAACCAGATATAGAGATGGCAACTAAGGTTGCTGTTTCCATTATTATATAATTTTAAGACTACAACGGATCTATGATAAGATCATTTATTTACAATAGAATGGTATACAAAGTCAACGACTCTCAATGAATACAAAATAGGATTTATGGCTACACAAACCGTTGAGGATAGTTCTAGATCTGGTCCAAGACGAACTATTATAGGGGATTTATTGAAACCATTGAATTCGGAATATGGTAAAGTAGCTCCCGGTTGGGGAACTACTCCTTTGATGGGTATCGCAATGGCTCTATTTGCGATATTCTTATCTATTATTTTGGAGATTTATAATTCTTCCATTTTACTGGACGGAATTTCAATGAATTAGATTAACACGAACTACTAAATAGCTTTTCAATACAAAACCAAGTGAAGCATTTAGGTCGCTTTTAGTCCATTCTATTTTTTGGTAGTTCGACCGTGGAATTTCTTTGTTTCTGTATTTCCGGAATATGAGTGTGTGACTTGTTATAATTGATCCTATGGATACTACAGAAATCGGTTCTGTCATCTTGATACAGATAGTTTTACCTCGTCGGATATTCATTCTAGTATCTGGAACGCGCGGAATATATGAAATAGATTACAAACTATTATAACTATGATTCATATTTCATATTCAGACCTCGCTTGCCGGACTCCAAAAAAAGAATTAACCAAAAAGAGTTAAAAAAAAGGGTTAGAAGTTATAAATTGAAATATTTTGATTCTTTTTCTGTTTCTGCTTTTTTTATTTTGAATTAAAGGACAAACCGTTCTTTGTATTTTTTTTTCATTATATATATTCATTGAATAAGTGATGATCCACCGATTCTTACTCAGAGAATTTTTGGACTTATTTTGAAGGTTTTATTGAATCATCGTGGTTGTAGTATGAATCTGAGGTTTTAATCGATTCTATAGGGTCTTAACAAGAGAATTCCTATCAATAATAAAGAAAACAGAAGTAAAGCTGCATTACACACAAATAAAAAATCAAAGAAAAGAAAAAAAAATAGGTAAATAGAAGATTCAAGAGGCCTGTAACCATCAACATAAAGACGAATGAGCCAACTTGATATTTTGGCATTATAACCACAAAGAAGAGCTTTCAGATTTTTATTCTTTCGTATCTTTAGAGAAAGATTGAATCATAGGATTAAAGAAGTTTCAAACTTTCTATTCCACATATCCGTTATAGCCAGTATTTGGGTGTTTCTGTTTGAGCCGTACGAGATGAAATTCTCATATACGGTTCTCAGAGGGGGAGTTCCTTGAGTTTACCTATCTCAATAAAGTCTATGATTGGTTCGAAGAACGTCTTGAGATTCAGGCGATTGCAGATGATATAACTAGTAAATACGTTCCTCCGCATGTCAATATATTTTATTGTTTAGGCGGAATTACGCTTACTTGTTTTTTAGTACAAGTAGCTACAGGATTTGCTATGACTTTTTACTATCGCCCGACCGTTACTGAAGCTTTTGCTTCTGTTCAATATATAATGACTGAAGCTAATTTTGGTTGGTTAATCCGATCAGTTCATCGATGGTCGGCAAGTATGATGGTCCTAATGATGATCCTGCACGTATTTCGTGTGTATCTCACCGGTGGCTTTAAAAAACCTCGTGAATTGACTTGGGTTACAGGTGTGGTTCTGGCTGTATTGACCGCATCTTTTGGTGTGACTGGTTATTCCTTACCTTGGGATCAAATTGGTTATTGGGCAGTCAAAATTGTAACAGGTGTACCGGAAGCTATTCCTGTAATAGGATCGCCTTTGGTAGAGTTATTACGTGGAAGTGCTAGTGTAGGACAATCCACTCTGACTCGTTTTTATAGTTTACACACTTTTGTATTACCTCTGCTTACTGCCGTATTTATGTTAATGCACTTCCCAATGATACGTAAGCAAGGCATTTCTGGTCCTTTATAGAGAATAAAGAATATAATATAGATCATAGATATTTGTAATCAGTCATTTATCACTTCACTCAGGGTAGGAACAATAGGATTTCATTGCTATAAATATGGATTATTGAAAAGAATAAAACATGTATTTGGATATCTCCCTTCAACCCCACAAAATTGTATTATTTCTTTGACACTAATGGTTGAAGTGAATTCTCCGAAGAGAAAATGGATTATGGGAGTGTGTGACTTGAACTATTGATTAGTCCGTGCAGATATATTCCTTATCTGCCACATTTGTTTGAATTCACAACTAAATGTGTCTTTGTTCCAACCACCGCGTAAGCCCCATACAGAGGATAGGCTGGTTCACTTGAAGAGAATCTTTTCTATGATCAGACTTGATTATGTGGTGCGTGAACAGGCTCCGTAAGATCCAGTAGAATAAGTGATGCGGCATAATACAGATTTTGTTTTATCTATTTCACTTACTTAATAGTATGGAAATGCACTCATTTCTTTTGCATTGACCCGATTTATGATATATGATAGATACTATCGGAGTGCAACAAGGGATCTAAAGAAG